TATATAGTGTGATGCGAATTTGCAACACTATATATTAACACATAATTAAATTCGTTGATGCTGTCGATCGAGCCTTGCCTGGTTTAGGGGTTTAACAGGAATAACTAGGACTCTTCGACTTTGGGGGTAGGGGGGTTTACCGCGCGCGGAGCAGAGGGGGAATCTTAGGGAAGTATGTGGAACAAGAGATAATGTATGTACCCCGGTAGAAAAATGTGTGGCCTCTTAGTTGTATGTCATTATATAATAACATTATCTTTATTATTTACTATATGGTAGGACCCCCTTATAGTTTATTGGGCTAAACCACTGGAGATGTAATGTGAAATCAGCCGAAAAATAAAAAAATACCAAATGCTCCAGGTGGCTGTTTACATGGGGGGTGCTTGCTAATGAAGCACCCCACCATTAACTTATGCCGGGACAGTTAATATAATGGGGAATTAAAATTTTATGGCCCTGAAATAGGAACCAGATGCCAGGAATAGTGCAAGTTGTGCTACCCCCACAATTTTTGTCCTTGACCCTATCAAGGATATTGGACCTTTAGGTATCAACTGATGTTGATCTCTTACTACCCCAGTGTTGATTGTAATTTTTTGAGGAAATATCTTTAATGTACCACCAATGTAGGATTTTCATTGTAATTTTTGATGGATCAAAACATTCATTACATAAATTAATGATGATTAACCTGGAAATGCATATGTTAGATTGCTATGGTTGTCATTAAGTAATAATGCTTTAATTAAGTTATGTTGAATATCCTGTAATGTCCTACATCATGATGTAATATTATGCATAATATGTACTAATACATAGTGTTGAGTTATGCATATTATGTACCAGTACATAGAGCATTTAATTCAGTCGAACAGTTGTTGTTTTCAGAAAATAGTTTAGTTGAGAATCCTAGCTTTGGGAGTTAGGGGTGGGAGTTAAAATCTCTCTTTTCTGGCGCTAGGAAGGATTTTAACCTTCGATCTCCGGATTACAAGACCGGTGCTTTAGAACTAAGCTACTAGGGCAGTTGAAGTTGAGTAGTTTGTTTTCTAGTCATCCTGCTAATGGGTATAGGATTAGAAATAGTGAGAAATAGAGCAGGGAAGCAATTTGACCAATGATAATGAATGGATGTTCGACTGGTATGCCTCCAATTCAAGTTAGGATAAATACGTCTGCAACTAGGGTTCAAAATAATAGTTGTGTAAGGGGACGGAAGGTGGTACCTTGTTGTTTGGATGTGTGTAGCAGGGGGACTACTATTAGTACTAGGATTGAAAAGAGCAGAGCTAGTACTCCGCCTAGTTTGTTGGGGATAGATCGTAGAATTGCGTAGGCAAATAAGAAGTATCATTCTGGTTTAATGTGGGGAGGAGTAACTAATGGGTTGGCTGGGGTGAAGTTTTCTGGGTCTCCAAGCAGGTTTGGTGAAAAGAGTGCTAAGGAGGCCAGAGCTGTAATTAGTACAATGAATCCTAGTACATCTTTATATGAGAAGTATGGGTGGAATGAAATTTTGTCCGCGTCGGAATTTAGGCCAACGGGGTTGTTGGAGCCAGTTTCATGTAAGAATAGAGCGTGTAGTACTGTGGCTGCCACGATTGCGAATGGTAGTAGAAAGTGGAATGCGAAGAATCGGGTCAGAGTTGCATTGTCTACAGAGAAGCCCCCTCAAATTCATTGGACTAGGGCATCTCCTATATAAGGGACAGCTGATAGGAGGTTTGTGATTACGGTAGCGCCTCAGAAGGATATTTGTCCTCATGGAAGTACATAACCAACAAATGCGGTTATTATTACTAGGAGTAATAAAACTACTCCGATGTTTCAGGTTTCTTTGTAAAGGTATGAGCCGTAGTATAAGCCTCGTCCGATGTGGAGGTAAATGCAGATGAAGAAGAAGGAGGCGCCGTTTGCATGTAAGTTTCGGATGATTCAACCATAGTTTACATCTCGGCAGATGTGGGCTACGGATGAGAAGGCGGTTGAGATATCTGAAGTGTAATGCATTGCTAGGAATAGGCCTGTTAAAATTTGTGTTATTAGACAAAGTAGTAGGAGGGAACCGAAATTCCATCATACAGAGATATTGGAGGGGGCAGGTAGATCGATAAGGGCGTCGTTAATGATTTTAAGCAGGGGATGTGCTTTTCGGGTGACCATTAAAAAAGGTTCTCATAGTTGAATTACAACGGTGGTTTTTCAAGTCATTGATCCTGGTGAAAATCCTGGTGAGAATTATGATATATTTTTTTGATTTACTTTTGTTAAGTTTAGTGGTGGGTTTAGTTGGGGTTGCTTCTAATCCTGCGCCATATTTTGCGGCATTAGGGCTGGCTGTAGCAGCTGGAGTTGGGTGTGGTGTGCTAATTGGTCATGGGGGGTCGTTAATTGGTTTGATGCTGTTTTTAATTTATTTGGGTGGAATGTTGGTAGTTTTTGCATATTCGGCGGCGTTAGCAGCGGAGCCCTTTCCTGAAACGTGGGGGGCGGGGTCAGTTAAGGTATATGTTTTGATGTATTTGTTGGGGGTTGGAGCAGGGTTTTGGTGGTTTTGGGCTGGGTATGGGGGCTATTGGGTTGTAGTAGATGAGTTTAAGGAGTTTTTTGTGGTGCGTGGGGATGTTGGAGGGGTTTCTTTGATGTACTCTGCTGGGGGAGGAATGTTGGTTGTATGTGCTTGAGTACTATTATTATGTCTTTTTGTAGTGTTGGAGTTAACCCGGGGTCTTAACCGGGGGGCGCTTCGGGCTGTTTAGATGGTAGCTAATAGGGTAGTGGCCAAGGCTGTAGAGATTAAGTAAAATGTTAAGTAAATTTTAATAATATTGGTGTTGGTGTTGTCAAATATTGTGGATAGGTGTTGGTATAAGGGGTGAATACCTTTAGGTCCGATTTCTAATCATTGGCGGTCAACTTTGGTAGCCTGTTTTCCTAGTGTTAAATTAATTTTGGGAATAAGTCGGTGGATGATGTGTGGGAAGAATCCCAGTATGTTGGAGAAGTTGTGGGGTGCAAGAGTGGGGGTGATTTTGATTTGTTTTGAGGTGGCGGTGGCCAGTGCTAGTGCAATAATAACTCCTAAGATTGTGACGATGAGTGCAGCTAGTTTTAATGTAGGAGTTATAGTTATGGTTGGGGTTTTTATGGGTAGGAAGTTTGAGGTAATGATAAGGCCTGCAATGATGCTACCTCAGGCTAGACGTTCGATGGGTGCAATTACTGCTTTGTGGTTTTCATTAATAGGAGAGAGGGTTGAGAATCGGGGGGAGCCTATGGTTACGAAGAAGATGACTCGGAGACTGTAGACAGCTGTAAAGGATGTGGCAATTAGTGTTAAGGTGAGGGCTCAGGTATTTAAGTATGAAGTATTGAGGGCTTCGATAATTGCGTCTTTTGAGAAGAACCCTGCTAGAAAGGGTGTACCAGTGAGTGCGAGGCTACCAATGATAAGGCATGAGGAGGTGAATGGCATAAGTTTGTGCAATCCTCCTATTTTTCGGATATCTTGTTCATCATTTAGGCTGTGAATAATTGAGCCAGAGCAGAGGAATAGCATAGCTTTAAAGAAGGCGTGGGTGCAGATGTGTAGGAAGGCTAGTTGGGGCTGATTGAGCCCAATAGTAACTATTATTAATCCTAGTTGGCTTGAGGTTGAGAATGCTACGATTTTTTTAATATCGTTTTGTGTGAGGGCGCAGGTGGCGGTGAAGAAGGTTGTTAATGCTCCTAGGCATAAGCAGGTAGTTAGAATTACTTGATTATTTTCTATTAAAGGATGAAGTCGGATTAGTAGGAAGATACCTGCGACGACCATAGTACTTGAGTGCAGTAGGGCAGAGACTGGGGTGGGGCCTTCTATTGCGGAGGGTAATCATGGGTGTAATCCAAATTGGGCGGATTTCCCAGTGGCTGCTAGTACAATTCCTGCCAGGGGGAGGGTTATATCTAGGTTTTTGGCCAGCAGGAAGATCTGAGGTAGTTCTCATGAGTTAAGGTTTATTGCGATTCAGGCAATAGCTAAGATCAGCCCGATGTCTCCAACTCGATTATATAAGACTGCTTGCAGGGCTGCTGTATTAGCATCGGCTCGGCCATGCCATCAGCCGATTAGTAAAAATGATATGATCCCTACTCCTTCTCATCCGATGAATAGTTGGAATAAGTTGTTGGCGGTGACTAGAATAATTATGGCTACTAGGAATAGTAGTAGGTATTTGAAGAACCGGTTTAGGTAGGGGTCGGAGTGTATATATCATGATGCGAATTCTAAAATAGATCATGTAACATATAGGGCAATGGGTGTAAAGACTAGTGAATAGTGGTCAAATTTAAAGCTGATGTTAACGTCAAAGTTTATGATGTTTATTCATTGTCATGTTGTGATAATGGTTTCTATTCCTTGGTCTAAGAAAATTATTAAGGGGATGATGTTAATGAAAAATGCAGTGCTTACAGCAGTTTTGACATGTTTTGTAGCTCAGTTTTGGTTTAGGGGTTTTGGGTTAATGGTTATTATTAATGGTAATAGGAGGATTGTTAGGGTAAGTAGGAGGGAGGTGGTTGCAATAGTGTCTAGCATAGCTGCTACTTGGAGTTGCACCAAGAGTTTTTGGTTCCTAAGACCAACGGATGAACTATTATCCTTTAGAAGCGGGTTGAATGAGCCGCGGAATTTAACTGCGGGGGTAAAGGATTAGCAGACCTTACTGCCATCAGGCCTCTTTCGGTGGACAAGGGGAGTTTAACCCCTGTTTTTAGAATCACAATCTAATGTTTTAGGTTAAACTATGTCTACAATACCATCATCCTCATATGATTTCAGGTTTTAGGATGAGGAGTATTACGGGGAGGAGGTGGAGCGTTATTAGTAGATGTTCTCGTGTATGGAAGGGTTGTAGGTTAGTGATGTGTTGTGGGAGGGGCCCTCGTTGTGTTATTAAGAACAGATATAGGGAGTAAGCAGCGGTGATTAGGGTGCCTGCTCCTGTTATTACAAGTGTTCATGGGGATCAGTTAAATATGGCTGTAATAATTATTAGTTCTCCTATTAAGTTTGGTAGTGGTGGTAATGCTAAGTTTGCTAAGTTTGAAATAAATCATCATACGGCTGTAAGGGGGAAAATGACTTGTATACCTCGAGCTAGAACTATAGTTCGGCTATGAGTTCGTTCGTATGTGGTGTTGGCTAGGCAGAATAGGGCGGAGGAGACTAGGCCATGTGCAATTATAAGTACTAGTGCTCCGGTAAAGCCTCACGGAGTTTGGATTAAAATACCTCCAGCTACTAGCCCCATGTGGCTGACAGATGAATAAGCGATTAAGGATTTTAGGTCTGTTTGTCGTAGGCAGATTGACCCGGTCATAATCACACCTCATAGGGCTAATGCAATAATAGGGTAGGCTAAGTCTTTTGATAGGGGGTCTAGTATAACTATTATTCGTATTATACCGTAGCCTCCTAGTTTTAGTAAGACTGCGGCTAGAACTATGGACCCTGCTACAGGGGCTTCTACGTGGGCTTTGGGTAATCAAAGGTGAACTCCATATAGGGGTATTTTTACTAGGAAGGCTACAAGACAGGCTGCTCATCAAATTTTATCACCTCAGGTATTAAGGGTCATTGGTTGTGTGTATTGAATAATTAGTATTGATAGGGTGCCTGCATTGTGGTGTAATAAGAGGAGGGCTACTAAAAGTGGTAATGAACCAGCTAATGTGTAGAATAAGAAGTATGTGCCGGCATTTAGTCGTTCGGCCTGGTTCCCTCAGCGAGTAATAATGATAAGGGTTGGAATAAGGGTTGCTTCAAATATTACGTAAAATATAATGATTTCGGTGGCACTGAATGCTAGAATTAGGAAAGCTTGTAGGGAGACCAGTAGAGTTATGTAGCTTCGTTGGCGGTTGATGGGTTCTATTTTAATATGATTTTGACTGGCTAAGATTATGAGGGGCAGGAGTCAGCAGGTTAGAACTAGTAGGGGGGTTGATAAAGGATCTGTGGCTATGTAGGAGTTGGATGTGGTTCAGCTGGTTTCTATGGGTATTTTGATTCAAGTAAGGCTGAGTATAGCAATAATTAAGCTTTGTATGGTTGCAAAAGTTCACAGCCATTTAGGTGTTGAGAGTCAGATTGTTGGAAATAGCATGATGGTTGGGATTAGGATTTTTAACATTGTAGGAGATTTAAGGCTTGTAGGTGATCTGTTCCATGGGTTCGGGCTGTAGCAACTAAGAGGGCTAGACCTGCACTGGCTTCACAGGCTGAGAAGGCCAATAGTAGAATGGGGCTTGCAGAAAAGGCAGTTGATTCTAGTTGGAGGGCCCATAGAGCAAGGGCAATAAATAGGGAGAGTATTATGCCTTCCAAGCATAGTAGGGCTGATATAAGGTGAGAGCGGTGGAAGGCTAGACCTGTAAGGCCTAGTGTAAATGCTGAGGTAAAGCTGAGGTACACGGGTGTCATAAGGGGATTACGGACTTAAACCGTAATTTTCTGAGCCGAAATCAGAGGTCTTGTATTTGGACTAATCCTCTATTCAGCTCATTCTAGGCCTCCTTGTAGTCATTCATAAATGAGTCCTAATGTTAGTAATACTAGGACAGTTGCAGCCCATATTAGTGTGTAGGTAGGATCTGGTAGTTGGTTGCCTCAGGGTAGGGGTAGTAGCAGTGCAATTTCTAGATCAAATAGAAGAAATAGGATGGCCACTAGGAAAAATCGTAGGGAGAACGGGAGTCGTGCTGATCCTAGGGGATCGAATCCGCACTCATAAGGGGAAAGTTTTTCTGTGTCAGGAGTTATTTGTGGTAATCAAAATGATACAAGGGCCAGGACTATTGATAGGGCGGCTGAGATAATTAGTATGGTTAAGACTAAGTTCATTATCTTTCCTTGGATTTTAACCAAGACTAGGTGATTGGAAGTCACTCGTACTAACTTGAATACTAGAAAGATATGAGCCTCATCAGTAAATAGAGACGTATAGGAATAGTCATACAACATCTACGAAGTGTCAGTATCAGGCGGCTGCTTCAAATCCGAAGTGGTGTTCTGAAGTAAAGTGGTATCGGATTTGTCGGAGGAGGCAGATGGCGAGGAAGGTGGACCCAATGATGACATGAAGTCCATGGAAGCCTGTTGCTACGAAGAAGGTTGAGCCATATACACCGTCTGCGATAGTAAATGGAGCTTCGTAATATTCTATGGCTTGAAGGGCAGTGAAGTAGAAGCCTAGTAGAATTGTTAGAGTTAGGGATTGAATTGCTTGTTTGCGTTCCCCTTCTATAATGCTGTGGTGAGTTCATGTAACTGTAACACCTGATGCTAGGAGAACTGCGGTGTTAAGAAGAGGAACTTCGAATGGGTCGAGGGTTGTAATTCCTGTAGGGGGTCAACATCCCCCTAGTTCAGGAGTGGGGGCTAAACTAGAGTGGTAGAAGGCTCAGAAGAATCCTAGGAAAAAGAATACTTCTGAGGTGATGAAGAGGATTATTCCGTAACGCAGTCCTTTTTGTACTGGGGGTGTGTGATGACCTTGGAATGTGCCTTCTCGTACGATGTCTCGTCATCATTGACACATTGTTAAAATTATTAGTACTAGGCCCAAGGCCATAAGTGTTGTTGAGTGGAAGTGAAATCAGATTGCTAGTCCTGATGTTGTTAAGAGAGCAGCTACTGCACCGGTCAGGGGTCATGGGCTTGGATCTACCATATGGTATGCATGTGCTTGGTGGGCCATTATACGTTTTCTTGTAAATATAGGCTTAGTAGTAGTACGAATACATAGGCTTGAATAATAGCGACTGCAATTTCTAACAGTGTTAATATTACTAGTAGGATGGCGGTGAGGGTTGCAACTGTAGTTATTATTGGTAGTAGTGTAATAGTTGCGGTCGAGATTAGTTGAATTAATAGGTGGCCCGCCGTTAGGTTAGCAGTTAGTCGGACTCCTAGGGCTAAAGGTCGGATAAATAAACTAATTGTTTCGATAATAATTAGGATTGGAATTAATAGGGCGGGAGTTCCTTCTGGCAGTAGGTGTCCTAGTGCTGCTGTAGGTTGATTTCGTATACCAATGATTACAGTTGCTAATCATAGTGGGACGGCCAGGCCCATATTTAGGGACAGTTGGGTTGTTGGGGTAAATGTATATGGCAGCAGTCCTAGGATATTGAGTGTAAGGATAAAGATTATTAAAGAAGCCAGGATTATAGCTCATTTATGTCCGCCTTGGTTTAGTGGCATGAGTAGTTGATGTGTGAAGGATTTAATGAATCAGCTTTGAAGGGAGATAAGGCGATTGTTTTGGTATCGGCTGGTTGGGGTGGGGATTAGAATTCATGGTAATGTAAGTGCAATTGCAATTAGGGGGATACCCAGATGTGTGGGGCTTATAAATTGATCAAATAGGTTTAGTGCCATGGTCAGTTTCAGGTGTCTGATTTAAGTTTTTCAGCGCTTAGGGCTGTTACTTCATTTGTAAATGTGTGGCTTAATACTTTGTTGGGGATTACTGTTAGGAAGACTAATCATGAGAAGACAAGGATTGCAAATCATGGGGCAGGGTTTAATTGTGGCATGTCACTAGAGGTGGTTGGGGGCCACCAGTCTTTAGCTTAAAAGGCTAACGCTAGTCCCTATTTAGCTTCCTAGTGAGGCGTCTTCAAGTATGAGTGAGGATCAGTTTTCAAAGTGTTCTAGTGGTACAGATTCTACTACGATAGGCATGAAGCTGTGATTAGCTCCGCAGATTTCGGAACATTGTCCATAGAACACCCCGGGTCGGGAGGCGATAAAAGATGTTTGGTTTACTCGTCCGGGGACAGCATCTATTTTAACTCCTAATGCTGGAACAGCTCAAGAATGTAAGACATCTTCAGCTGAGACTAGTACTCGAACTGGTGATTCTATGGGAATTACTATTCGGTGGTCTGTTTCTAGCAATCGAAACTGTCCCGGTAGTAGGTCTTGTGTTGGGAGTATGTAGGAGTCGAAGGCCAAGTTTTCGTAGTCGGTGTACTCATAGCTTCAGTATCATTGATGGCCTATGGCTTTTACAGTTAAGTGGGGGTCATTTACTTCATCTATAAGATATAGAATTCGTAGGGAGGGGAGGGCAATTAGAATAAGAATTACTGATGGTAAAATAGTCCATACAATTTCGATTTCTTGGGAGTCTAAGATATATTTATTAGTGAGTTTGGTAGTAACTATCACAACAATAATATATAGTACTAAAGTGCTAATTAAGAAAACAATTATTAGGGCATGATCGTGAAAATGTAGAAGTTCTTCTATTACAGGGGAGGCTGCGTCTTGGAATCCTAGTTGAGAGGGGTGTGCCATTAGAGCTTTATGGGCTTAAGATACGCAGGGCTTTAACCTACAATTTTGCCTTGACAAGGCGATGTAATACTCATTTTACTAGTATCTTATTAAAGAAAGTGGCAGAGTGGTTATGCGGCTGGCTTGAAACTAGCTTACGGGGGTTCAATTCCTTCCTTTCTCGTTAGTTTGTCTGTACTTGCACGAAGGCAGGTTCTTCAAATGTGTGGTAGGGTGGGGGGCATCCGTGTAGTCACTCAATATTAGTATGAGTAAGTTCTACGGATAGTACTTCTCGTTTGGCAGTGAAGGCTTCCCATAGAATATAGAGGAATATAATAACTGCCACTAGAGAGATTAGAGAGCCGATTGATGAAATGATGTTTCATAGTGAATAGGCATCTGGGTAGTCTGAGTAACGTCGGGGCATGCCTGCTAATCCTAGGAAATGTTGGGGGAAGAAGGTAAGGTTTACACCTACGAATATTGTGCCGAAGTGGATTTTTGTTCATGTATCGTGTATTGTATAGCCTGTGAATAGGGGGAATCAGTGGACGAAGGCTCCCATAATAGCAAATACTGCTCCTATTGATAGGACATAGTGGAAGTGGGCTACTACGTAGTAGGTATCATGTAATACAATGTCTAGGGATGAGTTGGCTAGTACGATACCAGTTAGTCCCCCTACAGTAAATAGGAAAATAAAACCTAGGGCTCATAGCATTGGGGTTTCTCATTTAATAGAGCCTCCGTGCAGTGTTGCAAGTCAGCTAAATACTTTTACACCTGTTGGAATTGCGATAATTATTGTTGCAGATGTGAAGTATGCTCGGGTGTCTACGTCCATCCCTACTGTAAACATATGATGGGCTCACACGATAAAGCCTAGAAGGCCGATAGCCATCATAGCTCATACTATTCCTATATAGCCAAATGGTTCTTTTTTACCTGCGTAGTAGGCTACGATATGAGAAATTATACCAAATCCAGGGAGGATTAAAATATATACTTCTGGGTGACCAAAAAATCAGAAAAGATGCTGGTAGAGAATTGGGTCACCTCCTCCTGCTGGGTCGAAGAAGGTGGTATTTAGATTTCGGTCTGTTAGTAGTATTGTAATGCCTGCAGCAAGGACTGGTAGTGAGAGTAGGAGGAGTACTGCCGTAATTAAAACGGCCCATACGAATAAGGGTGTTTGATATTGTGAAATTGCTGGGGGTTTCATGTTAATAATAGTTGTAATGAAGTTAATGGCTCCTAGAATTGATGAGACCCCTGCGAGATGTAGGGAGAAAATGGTTAGGTCTACGGAGGCTCCAGCATGTGCTAGGTTTCCGGCAAGTGGAGGATACACGGTTCATCCCGTTCCAGCCCCGGCTTCAACTCCGGAAGAGGCAAGAAGCAGTAGAAAAGATGGAGGGAGTAGTCAGAAGCTTATGTTGTTTATTCGAGGGAATGCTATGTCGGGTGCTCCAATCATTAGGGGTACAAGTCAGTTGCCGAACCCCCCAATCATAATTGGTATCACTATAAAGAAGATTATAACAAAGGCGTGTGCGGTAACGATGACATTATAGATTTGATCATCGCCTAGGAGGGCTCCAGGTTGGGCTAGTTCTGCCCGAATCAGAAGACTGAGGGCTGTACCCACTATTCCGGCCCAAGCACCAAATACTAAATATAGGGTGCCAATATCTTTGTGGTTGGTTGAGAAGAATCAGCGCGTGATTGTCACAGGTAGGGTGGCCGAGAGTTTAGGCGGTGGATTGTAGCTCCATAAACAAAGGTTTAAGTCCTTTTTCTACCAAGTCCCGTGGTGTATAACATTTCGGATTGCAAATCCGAAGAAGCAGGTTAATGGCCCGCCGGGGCTTTCCCCGCCTTTTTGAAGGGGGCGGGGAAAGTAGGTGAATGCTCGCTGGCTTGAGCGTCTAGCTGTTAACTAGGAATTTGTAGGATCGAGGCCTTCTCATCTAGTAAGGCTTTAGCTTAATTAAAGTGTCTGGGTTGCATTCAGAAGATGTGGGGTAAAGTCCTGCAAGTCTTATTCAGGGACTAGGAGATTTTCACTCCTACTTAAAGCTTTGAAGGCTTTTGGTCTAATGTTATCCTAAGTCTCTAGTTTGTTAGTGCCTGTGCTAATGGGGTTAATGGTAGAAGTATTAAAGCAGAGGCAGTAAAAATGGCCAGTAGGGCGGTGTTTTGTGTACTTTGAAGGCGTCAAGGGGTTATGGCGTTGTTTGTGTTAGGTGAAATTGTTAAAGTTATAGAGTAGCATAGTCGGAGGTAGAAGTATAGACTTAGTAGTGCGCTTAGGGCTATAATAGTGGCAGTTAGTGGTAGGTTTTGAGAGGTTAGTTCTTGTAAAATTAGTCATTTTGGCATAAATCCGGTCAGGGGTGGAAGGCCTCCTAGGGATAGTAGTGCGAGGGCAGCGGTGGCTGTGATAGCTGGTGTTTTAGACCAGGATATTGCTAGGGTGGTAATTTTAGTTGTGGCTATTATTTTGAATGTTAGGAAGGTTGCGGCTGTTATAATGATGTAAGTGATTAAGGCTAGTATTGTTAGTTGTGGTTTAAATTGTGCAATTATAACTATTCAGCCAAGGTGTGCGATTGATGAATATGCTATAATTTTACGTAATTGTGTTTGGTTTAGGCCCCCTCAGCCGCCCACGATAACTGAGAGGAGTGCAAGAGCTGTGATTAGCTGAGGTTGGGCTAGGGGGGCTATTTGGATGATTAATGCGAATGGTGCTAGTTTTTGTCATGTGGCTATAATGAGCCCGGTGGTTAAATCTAGGCCTTGTATAACAGGGGGTATTCAGAAGTGTGTTGGGGCTAATCCTACTTTTAGTGCTAGTGCTATAGTAATTAGGGTAATTGCAATTGGATTGGACAAGCAGAAGATGTTTCATTCTCCCGTGGTTCAGGCATTGATGGTGCTTGCGAATAGAATTGTTGCTGCGGCAGCAGCTTGGGCTAGGAAGTACTTTGTAGTGGCTTCTACTGCCCGTGGGTGGTGGTGTTGGGCTATTAATGGGAGAATTGCTAATGTATTGATTTCAAGGCCTATTCATGCTAGTAGTCAGTGGGATGTTATGAATGTTAGGGTTGTACCTAGGCCCAGGCTAAGTAGTAAAATTGTTAGAGTGTAGGGGCTCATTGGTAAGAGAAGGATTTTAACCTACATTTTTGGGGTATGGGCCCAAAAGCTTTAATTAGCTGATCTTACTAGAAAGTGGTGTAATGGAAACACTTGGAGTTTTGATCTCCATGATATGGGTTCGAGTCCCTTTTTTCTAAGGGGCTGGGAGGATTTTAGCCTCCATAAGTCACTCTATCAAAGTGGTCCTTGGGCATTCAGGCACAGCTCCATTATTATAGTTGTGGGGGGAGTCCGCTTAGCGCGATGGGTAAAGCGGCATGTCATAGGATGAGAGCTAAGGTTATAGGTAGGAAGTTTTTTCATACTAGGTGTATGAGTTGATCATAACGGAATCGTGGGTAAGAGGCGCGGACTCAAAGAAATAATATGGAGAGTAGGGCGGCTTTTACTATAATATTGATAGAGGTTATTTCTGGGATAGCAGGGGTGTGGGTGGCACCTAAAAATAAAATTGTTGATAGTGTATTTATTAGGAGGATGTTGGCGTATTCAGCTAGGAAGAATAGGGCGAAGGGTCCTCCGGCATATTCGACGTTGAATCCTGATACTAGTTCAGATTCTCCTTCTGTTAAATCGAATGGGGCTCGATTTGTTTCTGCTAGCGTTGAGATGTATCATATGGCAGCTAGGGGTCAAGCTGGTAGTAGAAGTCAGGTTGCTTCTTGGGTGGTATTAAATATTTGAAGGGTGAAGCCTCCTGTGAAGATAATGATGGATAACAAAATTAATCCTAGGCTAACTTCATAGGAGATGGTTTGTGCAACTGCTCGTAGGGCACCAATTAGTGCATATTTTGAATTGGAGGCCCATCCTGACCCTAAGATTGAGTATACGGCTAGACTAGACAGGGCGAGGATAAATAGTATACCTAAATTTAGTTCTGTTATTGGGTATGGGAAAGGTATTGGTACTCATAATAGTAATGCTAGTGTTAGGGCTAGTATGGGGGTGGCGAGAAATAGGAATGGGGAGGAGGTGGATGGGCGGATTGGTTCTTTAATAAATAATTTAACTCCATCTGCAATTGGTTGTAATAGGCCGTAGGGCCCAACTACGTTTGGGCCTTTTCGTAGTTGTATATATCCTAGGACTTTTCGTTCAATAAGGGTAAGAAAGGCTACTGCAAGCAGTACGGGTACGATGTAGGTTAGGGGGCTGATTAAGTAGGTAATTAGTAGGACCGTCATGATTAAGAGGAGGATTTGAACCTCCGGCAGAAAGGGCTTAGGCCTTTTGCAATTACCGGGCTCTGCCATCTTAATAATCTTATCTTGATGTGGGTTTATGCCTTCCTTTTATTTAATTTAGTTGATTACATTAAGTTAGGGTGGGGCGTGTTTTATAACATGGGCCCCTCTTTTCCGGTCCTTTCGTACTAGGAAGAGTAGCGTTACAGATAGAAACTGACCTGGATTGCTCCGGTCTGAACTCAGATCACGTAGGACTTTAATCGTTGAACAAACGAACCCTTAATAGCGGCTGCACCATTAGGATGTCCTGATCCAACATCGAGGTCGTAAACCCCCTTGTCGATATGGACTCTGAAAGGGGATTGCGCTGTTATCCCTAGGGTAACTTGGTCCGTTGGTCGGCGTGTAGCCGGATCTTAATGGTCAGAAGTTCTGTTACTTAGAAATGTTTTTCTTGGTTTTAGGGTTTACCCCAGTCCGCGTGGGAGCTTTATTTTCTCCCGTGGTCGCCCCAACCGAAGATTAAGATCAGTTGCTATTTAGTTTGTTGCCGTGTTGGGGCCCATTGACATAGATGATCTTTATATCTTAAGCTCCAAAGGGTCTTCTCGTCTTGTATTATTATGCCCGCTTCTGCACGGGCAGATCAATTTCATTGACTAGAAAAGGGAGACAGTTAAGCCCTCGTTTCACCATTCATACAGGTCTTCATTTAAAAGACAAGTGATTGCGCTACCTTCGCACGGTCAAAATACCGCGGCCGTTTAACATTGTCACTGGGCAGGCAAGACCTCCTATACGTCGTTGTTTGCAGGAGGCGATGTTTTTGGTAAACAGGCGAGGCTTGTGTTTGCCGAGTTCCTTCCTTTTCTTTTAGTCTTTCCTTAATGCCTTCCAGTGTGGGGTTAACGATTGGGTTGTGTGAATATTTCTTGTTGTTTAATGTGATCACATTTCCCTCTTTGCTTGGGGTCGGTAATTACTAGTGGTGGGTCCGATCTAGTGTACACGTAGGCTTGGAGAAGGGGGAGGTCCCTTCTTATTACTCATTTTAGCAGTATCTCTTCCATGTGGGCATGGAAGGGCCTAATAGGATTAGGGGTTTTAGATTTAATATTTAAATAATGGAATTTGGTTCTGCCGGAGCTTTAACGCTTTCTGATCAGGTGGCTGCTTTTAGGCCCACTGGAGCAGTTTATCTTGTTTAGTATAATCTTTAACCACCTGGTGAGGTTGTATTCTGTTTCGTAAGGGCTGTACCCCTTATGACTAACTCTCGCATATTACTCTGGTTCTTGTGAATTTTAGGGTTCTGAATTAAGGAGTGCGAGGCTGAACTTCTATTCATTTCTTAGGCAACCAGCTATAACTAGGTTCGGTAGGTCTGTCACCTCTACCTGGAGATCTTCCCACTCTTTTGCCACAGAGACGGGTTGGCCCTAATAATAGGCTGTCTCGGGGTAGCTCACCTAGTTTCGGGGCTTTGAACTAAAGTTCTCTTTGCTCAGGGGGGCTGGCTAAATCATGATGCAAAAGGTACGAGAGTTAATCTCTGCTTTGTTGTGCTTTAATGATTTGTTTCATTTCTTTTTCAGCATTCCCTTACGGTACTATTTCTATAGCTTTAATGTTGCCTTTTCTGTCGCACATACTTGGGCGGTAAAATGTTTTAGTTTGTGGTGTGTTGGTCTTGTGCAGTATTTTAATGTTGTATTGGTTGTTTGGGTGTTTAAGCTAGCTGTTTAGCTCAGGGCGATCCAATTTGCATGGATATCTTCTCGGTGTAAGGGAGATGCTTTGCTATATCAGCCACGCTCTGATTATTCCAAGTGCACCTTCCGGTACACTTACCATGTTACGACTTGCCTCCCCGTGTTATAATGGTTGTTTATTATGAATGTTTTTAATAGCAGTTGTAGGGGAGAGTGACGGGCGGTGTGTGCGCGTCTCAGAGCCTAATTCAAAAGAACTCTCTGTTTTCTTTTTACTACTAAATCCACCTTTAGGCACAATGTTTCAGGGTGCCATCCGTATATTCTATTAGTAGAAAATGTAGCCCATTTCTTCCCACTTCGTACGCTACACCTTGACCTGACGTTTTTGGGTGGACCCATTTTGCTTACTGTATTACCTTCACAGGGTAAGCTGACGACGGCGGTATATAGGCGGAAAAAACAAGAAGTGGTGAGGTTTAGCGGGGGTTATCGGTTCTAGAACAGGCTCCTCTAGGTGGGTCTGAGACACCGCCAAGTCCTTTGGGTTTTAAGCTAGGCTCGTAGTACCCTGGCGGATGTTTTTGTAATGGGACATCTAGGTTTAGGGCTAAGCATAGTGGGGTATCTAATCCCAGTTTGTTTCTTAGCTTTCGTGGGGTCAGGTAAATTTTGTTTAAAGCTACTTTCGTGTCAGGGTTTCGTGCCCTCGGGGTGCGTATGACGGCTTAGAGGGTCTTTAGCTTTATTTTTGTACTCCTTAACCACCCTTTACGCCGTAGCTATCAACTAGGGTCTTTCGTATAACCGCGGTGGCTGGCACGAATTTTACCGACCCTTTTATCCCTAACTAAGTCAAGTTTACACTTATGGCTTAATGTTTATTACTGCTGAAATCCCTTGGGGGTGTGGCGTAGCAAGGCGTCTTGGGCTAGGGTAGAGGGCTGAGCCTGATGCCTGCTCCTCGTTCTCGAGCGGAGGATTGAGGGCATTCTCACAGGGATGCGGATACTTGCATGTATAAATCGGGTTAAAGCTGATAGTAAAGTCAGGACCAAGCCTTTGTGCCTGTGGAACTTTCTAGGGTTCATCTTAACATCTTCAGTGTCATGCTTTAGTTTAAGCTACACTAGC